TAATTATTTTTATTATTATATAAAAAAATTATTTTGAACGGTATATATTTATATTTATATTTATATATATTAAATTTTTAATTTATTATTAATTTAAATAATAAATTAATATTATTTAAATTAAAATAAATAAAATAATATTTTAATTTTTAATAAGAATTGTAAAATTTTAATATATATATTATTATTTATATTAATGTTATAAAAAATAAATTAATATATAAAAAAAAAAAAAAAAATATATTTTTATAATTCTATATTAAAAATTTTAAAAATAGATAAATATTTATTGTTTAAATAATTTATTTATAATTTATTTTATATGTAAATTTTAGTGTGAATTTTTCATTATTTTAATAATATAAATTAATTTGCAGTAAATAAAATTATAAATTTAAGAAATTAAGATTTAGTAATATTAAAATTAATAACAAATTTTGTGCCAGCAGTTGCGGTTATACAAGAATTAAAATAAATTTTATTAGTTTTAATTAAAAAAAATTTTTTAAATTAAATGTTAAATTATAAGGTGAAATTTTAATTTGATTAAAATTTAATTTTATTTTTTGATTTAATAAATTTTATTTATAAACTAGGATTAGATACCCTATTATTAAAAATTTAATTTAAAATACTAAAATATTAAATAATTAATTATTGAAACTTAAGTAATTTGGCGGTATTTTAGTTCATTTAGAGGAATCTGTTTAATAATTGATATTCCACGAATAAATTTACTTAATTTAATATTTTATATATCGTTGTTAAAAAAATATTTTTAGATAATAATAATATTTAAAAATTTATAATAAAAATTAGTTCAGATCAAGATGTAGATTATAATTAAGAATATAATGGATTACAATAAAATTATTTATTAATAGATATTATTTTGTAAAAATAATTGAAAGTGGATTTAAATGTAATTTTATATAATTTTATAAAATGGTTAAAAAATTAAAATATGTACATATTGCCCGTCGCTTTCATTTAAAAATTGAAATAAGTCGTAACAAAGTAGAGGTACTGGAAAGTGTTTCTGGAAAGACAAATTAGAGCTTATTATAAGTATTTCATTTACATTGAAAAGAAATTATTAAATTAATTAATTTGTGGGGAAGATTTAATAATAATAAATTAATAATAAAAAAATTTTTAAAATATATTTTAATGGGGGTTAAAGTAATTTTAAAAAAAAATTTATAAATTTATAGTTAAGTAGTATTGTATAAGAATGTTGAAATAATTGAAAATTTAATTATAATTAAAGTAAATTTAATTTATTGTATCTTGTGTATCAGAGTTTATTAATAAAAATTTTTAAGTAGATAAATCTCGAATTTTAAAAGAGATAATTAATTAAAAAAGTTATTGTTTCATAAATATTTTAAATAATTAATTTGAAATGAAATGTTAATCGTTTTTAAAGATATCTAGTTTTTTTAGAAATAAATTTAATTTAGAATTTTTTTTTTAAGATATTTAATTTTTAAATTAAATATCTTAAAAAAAATTTAATATTTTAGGGGATAATCTTTAAATTAAATTTTTATAATTATATAAAATGAAAATTAAAATTTTTAAAATTTATATTGTTTATAAATTATATATTTTTATAAAAAATTTTATTAATAAAAAAATTTTTAAAATAAAAATTTAATTTTTTATAAAAAAATAATTTTATTAAAAAAAAAATTAGTTATAATGATAAAATTAGTATATAAATAAATATATATATATATATATATATAAATAATTAATTAAAAGGAATTCGGCAAATATTAATATTCACTTGTTTATCAAAAACATGTCTTTTTGTTAAAAATTTAAAGTCTAATCTGCCCACTGATATTAATTAAAGGGCTGCAGTATATTGACTGTACAAAGGTAGCATAATCATTAGTCTTTTAATTGAAAACTTGTATGAAAGAATTTGATGAAATATTAACTGTCTCTTAATTAAAATTAAAATTTAATTTTTTAGTAAAAAAGCTAAAATATATTTAAAAGACGAGAAGACCCTATAGAGTTTTATTATTAATTTATTTTTAATATTAAATAAATTTTTTTTTTTATAAATATAAATTAATAATTTTATTGGGGTGATAAAAAAATTAAATAAACTTTTTTAAATAATTAAAACATTAATGTATGAATTTTTGATCCATAATTTATGATTAATAGAAAAAATTACCTTAGGGATAACAGCGTAATTTTTTTTTTTAGTTCAAATAAAAAAAAAAGTTTGCGACCTCGATGTTGGATTAAGATAAAATTTAAATGTAGAAATTTAAAATTTTGATCTGTTCGATCATTAAAATCTTACATGATCTGAGTTCAAACCGGTGTAAGCCAGGTTGGTTTCTATCTTTAAAAAATTAGAATATTTTAGTACGAAAGGATTAAATATTTAAAATAATTTTAAATTAAAAGAATATTATTAAATTATAATAAAAATTAATAAATTAAATTTACTATTTTGACAGAAAAATGTAATGATTTTAGAAATCATAAATATATAATTTAATTATATATGTAGTAAATGATTTTATTTGATTATTTTAATATTTTAATTGGTGTATTAATTTTAATTATTGGTGTGTTAATTGGTGTTGCATTTTTAACTTTATTAGAACGTAAAATTTTAGGTTATATTCAAATTCGTAAAGGTCCTAATAAAGTAGGTTATTTAGGATTATTACAATCTTTTTCTGATGCTATTAAGTTATTTAGAAAAGAACAAATATATTTAAATTATTCTAATTATATAGTTTATTATTTTTCCCCAATTATAAGATTTATATTATCTTTAATAATTTGAATATTAATTCCTTATTATTTTAATATAATTAGATTTAATTTAGGTTTATTATTTTTTTTTTGTTGTACTAGATTAGGGGTTTATACTATTATAATTGCAGGTTGATCTTCAAATTCAAATTATGCTTTATTAGGGGGTTTACGTTCAGTAGCTCAAACAATTTCTTATGAAGTAAGTTTAAGATTAATTTTAATATCTAGAATTATTATAATTATAGATTTTAATTTAATAAAATTTAGATATTATCAATCAATAATTTGATTTTTTTTTTTTATAATACCTTTAAGTTTATGTTTAATATCTTCTATATTAGCTGAAACAAATCGAACTCCTTTTGATTTTGCTGAAGGAGAGAGAGAATTGGTTTCAGGATTTAATGTTGAATATAGAAGTGGTGGATTTGCTTTAATTTTTTTAGCTGAGTATACTAGAATTTTATTTATAAGTATATTATTTAGATTAATTTATTTAGGGGGTTATAGTTTAAATTTATTTTTTTATTTAAAATTAGTTTTTATTTCTTTTTTTTTCATTTGAGTTCGGGGAACTTTACCTCGTTATCGATATGATAAATTAATATATTTATGTTGAAAGGTTTATTTACCAATTTCTTTAAATTATTTATTATTATTTTTAGGCCTAAAAATTTATTTAATTTAATAATTTATTTTTAGTTAAAATTAATAGAATATATTTTCTTTCTTAAGTTTTCAAAACAAATGCTTAAACAAGCTCATTAATTTTATTTTTAAAAAATAATTTTATCTCAGATTTTGTTTATTATAGGATTAATAATAAAATAAGAGAAATATATTAATGTTAAAATTTGTCCTGTTATAATATAGGGATTTTCTACAGGTCGAGCTCCAATTCAGGTTAATAAAATTACAATTATTATTATTGATCAAAAAAGAATTTGATTAATGGGATAAAATTGAATTCCTTGAATTTTTTTATTAAAAGTAAAGGGAAGAATAATTAAAATTAAAATAGATATAATTAAAGCAATAACTCCTCCAAGTTTATTTGGGATAGAACGTAAAATTGCATAAGCAAATAAGAAATATCATTCAGGTTGAATATGAACAGGGGTTACTAAAGGATTTGCTGGAATAAAATTATCTGGATCCCCTAGAAAATAAGGGTTAATTAATACTAATAAAATTAATAATAATAATAATAAAATAACTCCGATTAAATCTTTAAAAGTAAAAAATGGATGAAATGGGATTTTATCTAAATTTCTATTAATTCCAAGGGGATTATTAGATCCAGTTTGGTGTAAGAATAAAAGATGAATTACAGTTAATATTAAAATAATAAAAGGAAATAAAAAATGAAAAGAGTAAAATCGAGTTAATGTGGCATTATCAACTGCAAATCCCCCTCAAATTCATTGAACTAATATAGTTCCTAAGTATGGGATAGCTGAAAGAAGATTAGTAATTACTGTAGCTCCCCAAAAAGATATTTGTCCTCAAGGTAAAACATAACCTATAAAAGCTGTTGCTATTAAAATAAATAAAATAATAATTCCAATTATTCATGTGAATTTTAGATTAAAAGATTCATAATAAATACCTCGTCCAATATGAAGATAAATACAGATAAAAAAAAAAGAAGCTCCGTTAGCATGTAAGGTTCGAATAAATCAACCATAATTAACATTTCGACAAATGTAATTAATTCTATAAAATGCTAATTCGATATTAGCGGTATAGTATATAGTTAAAAATAATCCTGAGATAATTTGAATAATTAAACAAAGGGCTAATAAGGATCCGAAATTTCATCATAAAGAAATATTTGAAGGTGAAGGTAAATCAATTAAGGAATTATTTATAATTTTAATAATTGGGTGGGTTTTACGTAAAGGTTTAAATTTATTTAGCATTAATTAATTAATAGAAGATCGTAAGGGTCCATAAAAAATATTAGTAATTTTAACTACTGAGATTAAAGTAATAAATAAATAAATAATTATTATTAATATTATAAAGTAAGTTTGTTCATTATATAATTTAATTAAGTTAATATTATTATTATTATCATTATTGAATAAAAAATTAAAAAAAAAATTATTATTTTCATAGTAATTAAATAATAAATTTATTCAATTAAATTTATTAAAATAAATAAAATAAAGAATTAAAATATTAAATATGATTATTAATATTTTAATTTTATTAAAAAACGAAAAATAAAATATTTCATTAGATGCAATTCTTGACACATAAATAAAAAGAACTAATAAACCTCCTGAAAATGTTAAAAATAAAATATATGAAAATCAATAAGTATAAATATATAATCCTGAAATAAGGCAAATAATTAATGTTTGAATAAGAATTATTAACCCTATGGATAAAGGATGTTTAAGAAAAAATATGGAAATAGAAATAAAAATTATAAATATTGATAAAATTATTTTAATTTCAAAGAATAGTTTAATGAAAATAATAATTTTGGAGATTATTGATAAGGAAATTCTTTTTCTTTGAAGTTTTTAAAATAAAAAATTTATTTTTGATTTACAAGACCAATGTTTTTAATAAACTATAAAAACATTAAAAACAAATGTTAAATATTTTAATTGTTTTTATAATATTTATAATTGGGAATATAATTTTTGTTTCAAAACATAAGCATTTATTAATTATATTATTAAGATTAGAATTTATAGTTTTAAGATTATATTTATTATTAATATATTATTTGAGTTATATTGAATTTGATATGTATATATTGATAGTTTTTTTAGTTTTTTCAGTTTGTGAAGGAACTTTAGGTATTTCTATTTTAGTTTCAATAATTCGGAGTCATGGAAATGATTATTTTCAAAGATTTAGATTATTATAATGATAAAAATTTTTTTTTTGTTAATTTTTATAATTCCTTTATGTTTAAAAAAAAATATATTTTGATTGGTTCAAATATCTTTTTTTATAATAATATTTTTTTTTATAAATTTAACTATTAATATTTTAAATTATAGAAATTTAAGATATATAATAGGTTGTGATATTATTTCATTTGGGTTAATTTTATTGAGAATTTGAATTTGTTCTTTAATAATTATAGCAAGAGAAAAATTATATAAGTATAAATATTTTGTGAAATTTTTTCTTTTAAATATTATTTTTTTAATATTAATATTATATTTAACTTTTTCTATAATAGATTTATTTATATTTTATATATATTTTGAAGGTAGATTAATTCCTACTTTAATATTAATTGTAGGGTGGGGGTATCAACCAGAACGAATTCAAGCTGGTTTATATCTTTTATTTTATACTTTATTTGTTTCATTACCCTTATTAATTGGAATTTTTTATATTTTTAATAGAATAAATAGTTTAAAAATTTATTTTTTAAAATTTTATGATTATAATATATATTTATTATATTTTTCAATAATTTTAGCTTTTTTAGTAAAAATACCAATATATTTTGTTCATTTATGATTACCTAAAGCTCATGTTGAAGCTCCTGTTTCTGGTTCAATAATTTTAGCTGGGATTATATTGAAACTAGGGGGTTATGGACTTTTACGTGTTATAATTTTTATAGAGAGAGTTTCTTTAAAATTAAATTTTTTATTTATTATTATTAGATTAGTAGGGGGGTTTTATATTAGATTAAAATGTTTATGTCAAGTTGATTTAAAATCATTAATTGCTTATTCATCTGTAGCACATATGGGATTAGTGATTGGAGGTATTATAACTTTAAATTATTGAGGTTATCTAGGATCTTATGTATTAATAATTGGACATGGTTTATGTTCCTCTGGAATGTTTTGTTTGGCTAATATTAACTATGAGCGTTTATCAAGACGAAGATTATTTATTAATAAAGGAATAATAAATTTTATACCTTCTATAAGATTATGATGATTTTTATTATTATCAGCTGCTATAGCAGCTCCTCCTTCTCTTAATTTAATGGGAGAAATTAGATTAATTAATAGATTAGTTAGATGATCTTGGATAACTATATTAATATTAATATTAATTTCTTTTTTTAGAGCTGGGTATAGATTATATTTATATTCTTACACTCAACATGGGATATATAATATAAGTTTATATAGATTTTATACTGGGGTATCTCGAGAATATTTATTATTAATTTTACATTGACTTCCTTTAAATATTTTAATTTTAAAAATTGATTATTTAATAATTTGATTTTATTTAAGTAATTTAAAAAAAAAATAATGATTTGTGGAATCAGAAATATGATATAAAAATCATCTTAAGTAATTTTTAAAAAAAGAAGTGAATTTTCTATTTGTTTTATTAGTTTTTTTTTTTTATTTTTTTTAGGTATTATAAATTTTTTTTTTTTTCTTTATTTTATTATAAATGATTTAGTTATATTTATAGAATGGGAATTAATTTCTTTTAATTCTATAAGAATTATTATATCTTTATTATTAGATTGAATATCTTTTTTATTTATAATATTTGTTATATTAATTTCTTCTTCAGTAATTTATTATAGAAAAAGTTATATATCTTCAGAATTAAATTTAAATCGTTTTATTATTTTAGTTTTAATATTTATTATATCAATAATTTTATTAATTATTAGACCTAATATTATTAGAATTTTATTAGGATGAGATGGTTTGGGATTAGTTTCTTATTGTTTAGTTATTTATTATCAAAATTTAAAGTCTTATAATGCTGGTATATTAACTGCTTTATCTAATCGAATTGGGGATGTTTTTATTTTGATAATTATTTCTTGAATAGTTAATTATGGTAGTTGAAATTATATTTTTTATTTAAATTTTATAATTAATGATTTAGAAATATTAATTATTAGTTTGATAGTTATTATTTCAGCTATAACTAAAAGAGCTCAAATTCCTTTTAGTTCTTGATTACCAGCTGCTATAGCAGCTCCTACTCCTGTTTCGGCTTTAGTTCATTCTTCAACATTAGTAACTGCTGGTATTTATTTATTAATTCGGTATAATACGTTATTAATTAATATATTTTTTTTGAAATTATTATTAGTTATTTCAGGTTTGACAATATTAATAGCTGGGATTTCAGCAAATTATGAATTTGATTTAAAAAAAATTATTGCTTTATCAACTTTAAGACAATTAGGGTTAATGATAAGAATTTTAAGAATAGGTTTTCCTGATTTAGCATTTTTTCATTTATTAACTCATGCAATATTTAAAGCTTTATTATTTATATGTGCTGGTGTAATTATTCATTTAATAAATAATAATCAAGATATTCGTTTAATAGGGGGATTAAGATTATATATTCCATTAACTTCTTTATGTATGAATATTTCAAATTTAGCTTTATGTGGTATTCCTTTTTTAGCTGGTTTTTATTCAAAAGATTTAATTTTAGAAATAGTTATATTAAGAAATTTAAATTTATTAATTTTTTATTTATATTATTTTTCTACAGGTTTAACAATATTTTATACTATTCGTTTATTAATATATTTGATATTAAATGATTTTAATTTATTGAGTGTTTATAATTTATTTGATGAAGATTTTATTATATTAAAAAGAATATTTATATTATTATTTATAAGAGTAATTACAGGAAGAATATTAAGATGATTAATTTTTTCTATTCCCTATATAATTTATTTACCTTTAAATTTGAAATTAATAGTATTATATGTTATATTTATTGGTATAATAATAGGTTATTTTATTAGAAATATAAATATTTATTCAATTAATAAATTTTTATTAAGTTATGAATTAAGTATATTTTTAAGTTTAATATGATTTATACCTAATTTATTTACATATGGATTAAATTATTATTTTTTAAATTTTTCACGAAAATTAATTAAAAATATTGATATGGGATGAAGAGAATTATTTAGAGGTCAAGGTATATTTATAATTATAAAAAATTATTCAATTTTTTTTAATATTATACAAATAAATAGTTTAAAAATTTATTTATTTAGATTTATTTTATGAATAATATTTCTATTTTTATTAGTAATTATTATAAATTATTTAAATAGCTTAAAATTAAGAGTTTAATATTGAAGATATTAAGGTGATTGTAAAAATCTTTAAATATATTTATTTATAAAAAAAAAATTATTTTATTATTACAATGAAAATGTAATGTTTTAAATTTAAACTATATAAATTTATAAGAAATATTAATGAAATTTAATCCCTAAAAATTAAGTTAGCAGCTTAATTATAACATATTTCATTTAATAATTATTTAACATTTTTAAAATTATATATATATATATATAATTATTAAATAGTAATTTTTAAAAAAAAAAAGAAAAATAAATTTATTTTTTAATTGGAAATATTTATTCAATAATATCATTAACAGTGATAAACCTCTATTTTGGTTTCAATTAATAAATAAGGAGTTGTAAGTTAACTCTTTCTTTTAAGTCGAAATTAAATGCAAAATTGCTTCTTATTTTAAGATAAATTGATAAATCAATATTTTTTGATTGCAAATCAAATGTTTTTTAAACTATAATCCTATTTATTATTAAATTAATTAATTAATTTGTTCAATTTAATATATTTTGATTTCATTCATGATATAATCCAATCAATAATATTAAAATAAAAAAAAATCTTGTTTTACTTCAAATAAAAATATTTGATAGTTTAAATGTATAAATTATAGGAAAAATTAATGCAATTTCTACATCAAAAATTAAAAAAATTACAGTAATTAAAAAAAAATGTAAAGAGAAGGGATTTCGTGCTGAGGATTTAGGATCAAATCCACATTCAAATGGTGAACATTTTTCTCGATCTTTAAATGATTTTTTTGAAAGAATTATTGATAGTAATATAATAATATTAGAAATAATAATAATAATAATTGATAATATTGTTATTAGAATAATTACTTATATTAAATAATTTTTAAACTTTTTGATTGGAAATCAAATATACTAAATATATTATATAAATAATTAATTACCTCATCAATAAATAGAAATATATAAGAATAATCAAACAACATCAACAAAATGCCAATATCATGCTGCAGCTTCAAATCCAAAATGATGTTTGTTAGAAAAATGATTAAATAAGTGACGAATAAAACAGGTAAAAAGAAAAATTGTTCCAATAATAACATGTAATCCATGAAATCCTGTTGTTATGAAAAAAGTGGATCCGTAAATACTATCAGCAATAGTAAAAGGAGCTTCATAATATTCATAAGCTTGAAGAATAGTAAAATAAATACCTAATAAAATAGTAATTAATAAACTATGTTTAGTTTGTGAAAAATTATTTTCCATAAGAGCATGATGAGCTCAGGTTACAGTTACTCCTGATGTAATTAAAATAATAGTATTTAATAAAGGAATTTGAAAAGGGTTAAATGGGTTAATATTAGAAGGTGGTCATATAGCTCCAATTTCAATATTAGGGGAAAGACTTCTATGAAAAAATGCTCAAAAAAAAGAAATAAAAAAAAAAATTTCTGAGATAATAAATAAAATTATTCCTCATCGTAGTCCTTTAGAGACAGATAAAGTATGTTTACCTTGGAAAGTTCCTTCTCGACAAATATCTCGTCATCATTGATATATAGTTAAAATAATAATAATATATCCTAAAATTATTAAATTTATATTAAAATTATGAAATCATTTAATTAATCCTGTGACAAATGTTATTGTTCCAATAGCTCCTGTTAATGGTCAAGGACTATAGTCTACTAAGTGATAAGGGTGATTATATGTTGACATTAATTAACTTCATTAGAATAAAGAGTACTTAAAATTGAAATTACATAAGATTGAATAATTGCAACTGCTGATTCTAAAGTTAATAAGAGGATTTGAGTTAAAATTAAAAAAATAATAAAATAATTTGGAATTAAAATTCCAGTATTTCTTAAAAGAGTTAAAAGAAGATGTCCTGCTACTATATTAGCTATTAATCGTACAGCTAAAGTTCCAGGTCGAATAATATTACTAATAGTTTCAATTAAAACTATAAAAGGTATTAAAATATTAGGGGTTCCTTGGGGAATTATATGAATAAATATATGTTGAGAATTATTAATTCATCCATAAAACATAAATCTTAATCAAAGAGATAATGTAATAGATAAGGAAATTGTTAAATGACTAGTACTTGTAAAAATATAAGGAAATAATCCTAAGAAATTATTAAATAAAACAAATGAAAATAATGAAATAAAAATAAATGTTGATCCATTAAATCTATTAGGGCCCAATAGATTTTTGAATTCTAAATGTAATTTATTAATAATTAATTTTCAAATAATAAAATGACGATTAGGGATTAATCAAAAAGAATAAGGAATAAATATTAAACCAATGAAAGTTCTTATTCAATTAAAAGGAATATTAAATAAATTAGTTGAAGGATCAAAAATTGAGAATAAATTTGTTATCATTTTCAAAGTAAAAATTTTATTGGTGATTTTTTTAAATTATTTTTAATAGATTTATTATTAATATTAAAAATATAATAATTTAAAATATTATATAAAATGAAAATTAAAATAAATATAAAAAATGATAAAATTCAATTAATTGGTATTATTTGAGGAATAAAAGAATATTATATTAATATATATAATAATTTAAATTTGACATATTTATGTTATTATTTAACTAATTCTTTTTTATATTTATATATTCATTAGAAGTAATTGTTAATTTACTATAAAATGGTTTAAGAGACCAGTACTTACTTTCAGTCATCTAATGAATAATTATTAATTCAATTAATAAAATTTTTTATGTGAATTCTTTCAATTACAATTGGTATAAAACTATGATTTGCCCCACAAATTTCAGAACATTGACCGAAAAAAATTCCTGGTTGATTAATAAAGAAATTAGTTTGATTTAAACGTCCTGGGTTGGCATCTACTTTGATTCCTAGAGAAGGTACAGTTCAAGAGTGGATTACATCTGTAGCTGTAATTAAAATACGAATTTGATTATTTATAGGTAAAATAACACGATTATCTACATCTAATAATCGAAAATTATTTTTTTGATTTATTTGAATTATATATGAATCAAATTCGATATTATTAAAATCAGAATATTCATAGCTTCAATATCATTGATGGCCAATAGATTTTAAAGTTATTAAAGGATTATTTAATTCATCTAAGAGATAAAGTAAGCGAAGAGAAGGGAGAGCGATAAAAATAAGAGTAATAGCAGGTAAAATAGTTCAAATTAATTCAATTATTTGTTCTTCTAATAAAAATCGATTAATAAATTTATTAAAAAATAAAGATATTATTAAATAACTAACTAAAATAGTAATTATAATTAAAATAATTAATGTATGATCATGAAAAAAAATAATTTGTTCTATTAAAGGAGAAGATGCATTTTGAAGATTTAAATTAGATCATGTTGCCATTTCTAAAAAAAGGATAATCCTTTATAAATGGGATTTAAATCCATTACATATAATCTGTCATATTAGAAGTTATTTAAGATAGGTAATTCATTATAAGAATGTTCTGCGGGTGGTATATTTTGTAATCATTCAATAGAAGAAGGTATGTTTAAAGGGAATAAAATAATTCGTTGATTAATTATTGATTCTCAAATGATTATTATTATTATTATTATAGATAATAAAGAAATATAAGATCCTAAAGAAGAAATAATATTTCATGAAATATAACTGTCAGGATAATCAGAATATCGTCGAGGTATACCTGCTAAACCTAGAAAATGTTGAGGAAAGAAAGTTAAATTAACTCCTAAAAATATAGAGATAAATTGAATTTTTAATAAATAAGGATTGAGAGTTAATCCTGTAAATAAAGGGTATCAATGAATAAATCCCCCAAAAATAGCAAATACTGCTCCTATAGAAAGAACATAATGAAAATGAGCTACAACATAATAAGTATCATGTAAAGTAATATCAATAGAAGAATTAGCTAAAATTACTCCTGTTAATCCTCCTACTGTAAATAAAAAGACAAATCCTAATCTTCATAATATTGATGGTCTATAATTAATTTGTGTACCATGAAGAGTTGCTAATCAACTAAAAATTTTAATTCCTGTTGGAACTGCAATAATTATAGTAGCAGAAGTAAAATAAGCTCGAGTATCAATATCTATTCCTACTGTAAATATATGATGAGCTCAGACAATAAATCCAAGTAATCCAATAGCTAATATAGCATAAATTATTCCTAAACATCCAAAAGTTTCTTTTTTTCCTCTTTCTTGAGAAATAATATGGGAAATTATACCAAATCCAGGTAAAATAAGAATATAAACTTCTGGATGACCAAAAAATCAAAATAAATGTTGATATAAAATGGGGTCTCCCCCACCCGCAGGATCAAAAAATGAAGTATTAAGATTACGATCTGTTAAAAGTATAGTAATAGCACCTGCTAAAACAGGAAGAGAAAGTAATAATAATAATGCTGTAATACCAACAGCTCAAACGAATAGGGGTATTTGATCAAAAGATAAATTTTTAATTCGTATATTAATAATAGTTGTAATAAAATTAATAGCTCCTAAAATAGAAGAAATTCCAGCTAAATGAAGGGAAAAAATAGCTAAATCTACTGAAGCCCCTTGATGGGCAATATTAGCTGAAAGTGGGGGGTAAACTGTTCAACCTGTTCCTGATCCATTTTCTACAATACTTCTTGAAATTAATAAAGTTAATGAAGGGGGTAATAATCAAAATCTTATATTATTTATTCGTGGAAAAGCTATATCTGGGGCACCAATTATAAGGGGAATAAGTCAATTTCCAAATCCTCCAATTATAATTGGTATTACCATAAAGAAAATTATAATAAAAGCATGAGCTGTAACAATAGTATTATAAATTTGATCATCTCCAATTAAAGAACCTGGATTTCCTAATTCTGTTCGAATTAATAATCTTAAAGATGTTCCTACTATTCCTGCTCAAACACCAAAAATAAAATATAAAGTTCCAATATCTTTATGGTTAGTTGAATAAAGTCATTTTCGCAATAATGAAATAAAATGGCTGAGATTTAAGCGATAAATTGTAAATTTATTAACAAGAGATAATCTTTTTTATTAATTTAATTAGCTTTATAGTCTAAAATGATTTAAAACTGCAAATTTTAAGGGGTAAAGAAAATTACTAAGGCTTAAAGAACTTTCTTTATAAATAATTTTGAAGATTATTAGTTTAATTTAACTTAAAACCTTAGATAAAATATAAAGTTCTAAAAATTATTCCTAAAATTGAATTTAAACTAATAAATAAAACAAATGAAAAATAATTATTTTTAAAAAAAATTTTATATCATTTTAATTTTAAATAATTAAATAAGATACAAGAATAAACAATACGAATATAAAAAAATAAAGTAACTAATCTTATTATAATAAAAATAAATGGAATAATGTAAAATTTTTTAAAAATTATAAAATTAATAATAGTTCATTTAGGGAAAAATCCTAAAAGAGGAGGAAGTCCTCCTAAGGATAGAAAATTAATAAATAATAAAAATTTAAGAATAAAATTTATATTGAAAATAAATAATTGATTAATAAAATAGGTATTTATTATATAAAATAAAAAACATATAATACTAATTATAAAAGAATAAATTAAGAAATATAATAATCATAATGATTCTCTAATTATAATTGAAAATATTAATCATCCTAAATTATTAATAGAAGAAAAAGATATTATTTTACGTAAAGAAGTTTGATTAATACCTCCAATGGCTCCAATAATAATATTAATTATTATAATTAATATTAAAAAATTTATATTTATATAATATGATATTAAAATTATGGGGGTAATTTTTTGTCATGTTATTAAAATAAAACAATTTAATCAAGATATACCTTCAATAATATTTGGAAACCAAAAATGAAAAGGAGCTCCTCCTATTTTTATAATTATAGAAGAATTAATTAAAATTGAAATAAAATTATCTATTTGAAAATTTTTTATAAGAATTATTTTTAATAAAATTGAAAATAAAAAGTTAATAGATGCAATAGATTGAATTAAAAAATATTTTAAAGAAGCTTCAGAGTTTATTAAATTATTAGAATTAGAGATTAATGGAATAAATCTTAATAAATTAATTTCTAATCCAATTCAACATCCTATTCATGAATTAGAGGAAATTGAGATAAAAGTTCTAAAAATTAAAATAAATATAAAAAATATTTTATTAGAATTTAATAAAAAATAAATAAAAAATATATTTATAAAAAAAAAAATAAATTATAAATTTATTTATATTTATATATATATATATATATATATATATATATATTAAAAAAAATATATTTTAGTGTAAGAAGCACTGTAATTTTTGATATTATAAGATATAGTTTAATTCTATAAAATATAATAAAGGTAAATTAAAATAATTACATTTTTTATTCTATCAGAATAATCCTTTTATCAGGCACTTTATTTCAAAAAAAAGAATTATTTTTTATATTTGGGTTATGAACCCAAAAGCTTAATTTAGCTTATTTTTAA